CTTTTTGAAAGGGGGATAGAATGAAACGACCATAATGTAAACATGGATTTTCGATTCTCGACTCAATACATTTCCACTTCATTTTGAAAGTGTTTTTCTTTTTTATTTTGCTCATACATATATAAATAATATAATTGTTTGATCTAGATCGATCTAAACCTTATGTTTTTCACTATATCTTTAACAATATGTTAAACTCGCGATAGAATCTTACGGAGACATTGAACTTATATAAATAAATGAAATCCAATACGATGGCTTGGATCCTTATAAGATAATATGAAATCGAATCGATCTATATGCATAATAATCTATATGCATAATATAATATGGTTACTTAAGAATAAATAAGATTTATTTTTCAAATTCCATAGAATAACTATAATATAACTATGATAAAATAAAAAGTCTGCAACAGAGTTTCTAAAAAAACTTGTTGTTGAGTCAATTTCCTTAGTTTTATTAACTCAAGACTCTTCTTTCTAATCTTTCTAAAAAGAGTCTTTATTTTTAATAATATCTCAATGTTTTTTGTTTTTTATCATAAAAAAAATAAATAAAATAATAGTGAAAAAATACAAAATACAAAATAGTAAGTAATAAAATATGTTTTTTCATAAAATGAAATTTTATGAAAAAACATATTTTATGAAATAACATAATTTTATTAAAACTTAATCGAAACAAAGTTCTTTTTATAATTTTCAAAAGAGTGGAGAAATTGATCACGTCAAAATTTTTGCTACTATTTTGAATAATAGCATCAAAAATAAAATCAAATCTCGACAAAAATTCGAAAAGTCTACAGTAAATTTCACTAATTATTTCTTGAATTTGGAAAATTAAGAATATTAACCGATAGGTTAATCATTTTTTTTGCTTTCCCAATATACAAAATGTTTACCATATCTGTTTTCTCCCAGTTATTCTTTTCTTCGACTAGGGTCAATCAATAACAAAGCGAACTATTCCAATATATCAAATATCGATTCCTATGGCTTTTGCTACTATAACCTTCTCAACCACGATTCTTGCTTTTCTTCCCGTTCTTCAATAAAGAATTCTATATTCAATTCAAAAAAAATAAAATAGCGGATTCCATCATTTCTATGGTTACCTCTCAAACGATAACGTCGTTTCTATACACCAGAGTTTCTTTTTTCAATTAATTAATTTAATTAAAATTTAATTAAAAGATTTTTTTTAAACACGTCTTCTTTTAGGAGGTCGGCATCCATTATGTGGCATAGGTGTTACATCACGTATGAAATTTAATTTTACACCACTCTGAAGAACGGTTCTTAATGCTGCAGCTCTCCCGGGACCGGCACCGTTTATCAAAATTGCTGCTCGTTCCATACCCTCTTTTACTAACATATAAATAGCATTTCTTGTTGCGGTTTGGGCAGCATAGGGTGTTGCTTTTTTTGGACCTTTGAATCGAGAAGTACCAGCGGAATCCCAAGAAACTACTTGACCTCCCAAATCTGTAACAGTTATCATGGTATTGTTAGAACTTGCTTGAATATGAATAAGTCCTTTTTGTATCTTACGTCGTATAGGTCTAAGTAAACGAAAACGTTTAGAAAAAAGACGCCGATTCATGCGTGGAGCAGTAATTCTTCGTTTAGGTTTTTTCATATTTTATTATCTTTTAGAAATATTTATAAATATAAGTAAGTTAAAAATCTAAAATAAGAAAAGATAAGTAGATATCCATTCATTTCATATAAAATAAAAAGAGATCATTTTTTTTGAAGTTGAGATTCAAAAAAAAAAATATTTGAATCCCAACCCAACTTCATTCAAATTCTAAAAAAACTAGCAATTGACATAGTTAGCATAGCAATTATAACAAAAAATCTAAAAAGAAATAAAAAAAAAAAAGAAAGTGATTGGATTTTTTTAGTGCAGCATCAATACAAGAAGAAATAAGAATTTTAGAAATTTCTTTACTAGAATCGAAAAGTCGTTCCTAACAAAAAATTTTTAAAATTTTTGAGAATTTTCCTCTTGAATTCTAGATATTGTTCTTCTATGATGTATGATGCTCCTACCTAATTTTGCCTCTGATTGATAATCCATTCATTTACAAGTACACTGATTTTGTTATCAGTGTAAACTCTTTGAATTCTTATTGTATCGTCATTCTCACATATTCTATAGTAATTCCGCAAGTGAAAAAGACTGAATGGGCATAAAATATCCAAAATATTTGAATAGAAAAGACTAGAATATTCTTTATTTGCTCCTCTTGTCTAGTTTATCAATTTTTTTCTATTCAAAATTCAAACTCTCCAGTTCCTTTTCTTTCGCATTGCTTTTAAAATTAAACTTGGGTGGAACTTAAATAATTCACTAAGAACACCTTTTAAAAGATTACGCGGTACAATTGAATCCAATGAGCCTTTTTCAAATAAATATTCAGCTTCCTGTATACCCGGGGGTACTTCGATTTTCATTACTTGTTCAATTACTCTTTTACCCGCAAATGCAATGTATGCTTCTGGTTCGCCAATAATTATATCACCAAGCATTCCAAAACTGGCTGTGACACCACCTGTTGTAGGCGATGTTAAAAGTGACACTAAAAATATGTCATTAAAGAATGGATAATTCAATAAAATTGAAGATATTTTAGCCATCTGCATTAAGCTGAAACTTCCTTCTTGCATACGAGCTCCTCCAGAAGCACAAGAAATGATGATAGGTAAACCTAAAACTCTAGCACTCTCAATTAGACGGGTTATTTTTTCACCCACTACCGACCCCATACTTCCTCCGATAAACTGAAAATCCATAACCGCAAGTGCTACAGGGATACCGTCGAGTTTACCTATTCCTGTTTGAATAGCGTCAGTCAAACCCGTTTTTCTTTGAGAAAAATGGACCTTATCTATGTAAGGTATATCTTTTTCTGATTTTTGTAATTTTTCTGATTTTTTTGATTTTGTTGATTTTTCTGAATTTTGATTAGCATTTTCATCATCAGCAGAAGCAAGGTTTTTTTCTTTTTCTTCTAGTTTTTTTTTTGCTTCTATTTTTTCTTTTGCTTCTAGTTCTTCTTTTGCTTGTATTTCTTTTCTTGCTTCTATGTCTTTTTTTACTTCTTTTTCTTCTAGAAAATATAGTTGCACTAATTCCTTTAAATTAGGTTTTTTCTTTATAATAGATTTTTCTGCAGTGAATTCGTCTTTATTTGTAGACATTTGCTCTGCAGAAACTTGTTCTGCAGTGGATTCTTCTGCGCTAGTTTGCTCTACAGTGGATTTCTCTGGATCTAGACCCTCTGAATCGAGTTCCTCTTCATTTGAGGGAAGAATTTTGAGAAGGTCTTGAAGTTCTTTCTTCTCGTCAAATCCATCATACTCATCATCATTGATGGGTATTTTCAATACCCTTGATATAACTTCGTTAAAAGGAATAAGGTACCAATTTGATTGAATTTCACGAGAAATTTGATTTTGATAAAATATACATAGGTACATTTTCCATATTTCACGAAAGTCAAAATAGTCAAATTCTTTATCCTGTAACTTGTCATCCGTGTCTAAGAAAAATGAAAGTTGGCTTTTTTTACATTGTTCAAAATATTTTTTCAAATCTTCTATATGAAGACTTTTTCTAAGAATATCATAGGGATCAATAGAAACCATATTCTCATCCGTAGGATCCCAAGTACCAGAATCAATCAAAGATTCGATTCGATCTAAACTACCCATTGGTAAATGAAATGCACAATGTTGACAAATATATTTATTTTTTTGCGCATATTCTTTGTAAATGGATTTCTCACAATTTTTACAAAAAGTCCATAAATGACCGTATGGTGCAAATACATCCTCTGTTTTTTGGTGTTTTAGTAAAGAGCGATTCTTTTTATATTTATTGAAGGATACTTTTTCCTGTGAACTTGCATTATTGTCACTTGACAAGTTTTCTGAATTGATATTATCAAAAGTGATTTCTTTATTTTTAGTTATTTTATCAGTCAAAGGGTTGGTATCATAGGAACCCGGACTTTTAGCAAATTTCTTTTTTATTTTTTTACAATACAAGTTTATTTCGTAGCTACTATAAAGCCAAGTAGTATTAGGGAACCCAAGAGTAGTTTGAGGAATAGTCTTAGGAATAAAAGGATTCAATTTAAATCTTAAAACTAGAAATCCGTTAACTAAAATAGGATGGAAGAAGTTTCTCAAATTATTTGGATCATTTTCAAACATATCCATAATTGATTCTACAATTTCTGATTTACATTCATAAAGAATATCTGGAATATAGTTCCCAATTTCGATATTGATATCGTATTCATATGAAAATGAATAAAAATGACGAATTAAAAAATCATAATTATATTTCAAAAGATTTGTACGTTTTATTACGGAAGAAAAAAAACTGTGTTTATTTAAGATTTTGTCGACAGCTTCCTTTTTTTTATCTAGCGATCGAAAGTCTTTATGAAACTTTTTTATAATTTTTTTTAAAACTTTTTTGTTTTGCTCAGTTTCAGTGTCACTACCATACTTCAAACAATACTTCAAAAAAATTCCTGTAGAGTCATAATCGTAACTGGAACTAAAAACTCTTTCTATTAAAGTGTTCCTCCCTGGGGGTAAGGGCTTTTTAAAGGGAAAGGTGGAATATGATTGAATAATATATTTTTGGAATGTTTGAAAAATCATAAAATCTCCTTATTATTTACTAAAATATGAATATATTAATTTTATATATGAATATATTAATTTTTCTTTTTTTTTTTTTTGCGAAGATGAAAGAAAAGTGAATCGAATATCCTAGGATTAAGAGAAAAAAAAAAGAAAATATTATTTTATTTTCAAGATTTGAAATAGTATGGTTTGCATTGTTCTAATATGCAATCGAATCGATCTATAACCAAAATATGGTTATTTAAGAATAAATAAGATTTTTCAAATTCCGTAGCATAACTATGATGAAATCAAAAGTCTGCAATAGAATTTCCAAAAAAACTTGTTGTTGAGTCAATTAGTTTTGAACCCTTGAATCATAGTCAACTAAGTTGAGTTAGATCATGACGTGTACCAAGGGCCATAACTCAAAGATGATAATGATATATATGGTTTTCGAAAAAAGAAAGAAAAAAATTAAAAGATTGGATACCCTCTTTCTTTACAAAAACGATACAAATGGTATATTGTATCCATTTCTTTCTAAATAGAGGGTCCATAAAATCTAGGTCAAAGAAATCCATTCATAAAAATAGGTACAATTGGGAAGCGATATTGAAAAATCTTTTAGATAAAAATAGAAAATAGAAATGATATTGTTATCCTTACCAACTTGATTTTGTTGCACCCGGTAACAAACATGCATGAACCATTTCTCGAAGTATGTGCCCGGATAGTCCAAAATCACGATAGTGAGCTCTAGGTCTTCCAGTAAAAAGACAACGTCTATGAAGACGTATAGGTGCACTGTTACGTGGTAGAGATTGCAATTTTCTCTGAATTTCTATTTTTTGTTTTTGACTAAGGGATGAGTCTTTGCTTTTCTTTTTTAGGGATTGACGAATCAAACGATATTTTTCTTCCAATTTCTTTCGCTTGTGTTCCCTCTGAATTAAACTTTTTTTTGCCATAAAATGAAATTACCTATTGTTATAAACGATACAGTTCAAATCCTGGATATAAAAATATAAGAAGGCAGAATTCTACCTCTCCAAAAAATAAAATTGTTAGAGTATATCAAAAGACAATAAATAACTATATTAAATTAACCAAATTTTCCTGATGTTGAGGCTATCAAGAAAGCTGCATAAGTAAATATATAACCTACGGAAAAGTGAGCTAATCCGACCAATCTTGCTTGCACGATGGAAAGAGCAACCGGTTTATCTCTCCAGCGAATCAAATTAGCCAAAGGTGTCCGTTCATGAGCCCATGCTAAAGTTTCAATCAATTCCTGCCAATATCCACGCCAAGAAATTAAGAACATAAACCCTGTAGCCCAAACAAGATGTCCAAATAAGAACATCCATGCCCATACCGATAAACTATTCATACCAAAAGGATTATATCCATTGATAAGTTGTGAAGAGTTTAACCATAGATAATCTCTTAACCATCCCATCAAATAGGTGGAGGACTCATTAAATTGTGAAACATTACCCTGCCATAAAGTGATATGTTTCCAATGCCAATAAAAAGTAACCCATCCAATGGTATTTAACATCCAGAAAACTGCCAAATAAAAAGCGTCCCAAGCAGAAATATCACAAGTACCGCCACGCCCTGGTCCGTCGCAAGGAAAACTATAACCAAAATCTTTTTTATCCGGCATTAATTTAGAACCACGTGCGTCTAAAGCACCCTTTACTAAAATCAATGTAGTTGTATGCAAACCTAGAGCAATAGCATGATGAACCAAGAAATCTCCAGGGCCTATTGTTAAGAAAAGAGAATTTCTATTTTCATTAACAGCATTCAACCATCCGGGTAACCATAGGTTTCGACCTGCATTAAAGGCTGGGCCGCTTGTTGAAGATAAGAGTACATCAAATCCGTAAGAAGTCTTACCATGAGCAGATTGTATCCATTGAGCAAATATCGGTTCGATTAAAATTTGTTTTTCCGGAGTACCAAAAGCAAGCATGACATCGTTATGAACATAAAGGCCTAAGGTATGGAACCCCAGAAAAAGGCTTGCCCAGCTTAAATGTGATATGATCGCTTCTTTATGGTCCAACATTCTTGCCAATACATTATTCTCATTCTGAGCTGGATTGTAATCTCTAATAAAAAATATAGCTCCATGAGCAAAGGCTCCTGTCATGATGAACCCTGCAATATATTGGTGATGAGTATATAAGGCAGCTTGAGTGGTAAAGTCTTGTGCAATGAATGCATAAGCAGGTAAAGAGTACATATGTTGAGCTACTAAGGAGGTAATAACCCCTAAAGAAGCTAGAGCAAGACCTAATTGAAAATGAATCGAGTTATTGATTGTGTCATAAAGACCTTTATGTCCACGTCCTAATCGACCCCCTGGAGGAGTATGTGCTTCTAAAAGATCTTTGATACTGTGCCCAATTCCGAAGTTAGTTCTATACATATGACCAGCAATTAGAAAAATAAAGGCAATAGCTAAATGATGATGGGCGATATCGGTCAACCATAAACTTTGTGTTTGTGGATGGAATCCCCCAAGAAGGGTTAGAATGGCAGTTCCCGCTCCTTGGGAAGTATTAAATAAATGATTACTCGAATCAGGGTTTTGGGCATAAAGATTCCATTGACCCGTAAGAAGGGGTCCCAACCCTTGGGGGTGCGGTGATACATCTAAGAAATTACTCCATCTGACGTATTCTCCTCTAGATCCAGGAATAGCGACATGGACTAAATGTCCTGTCCAAGCCAAAGAACTTACTCCGAAAAGTCCTGACAAATGATGATTAAGACGAGATTCGGCATTCTTGAACCACGAAAGGCTTGGTTTCCATTTGGGTTGTAGATGTAACCA